ATGGCCTTTACGTAAGGATTATATTGTTCCTAATTTTTATGAAATACAAGATGCTCATTGAATAATCAGAAACTAATCTTCACCTTTTACCACAACTACAACTCTAGATATTCAAAGAGATGAAGTCTCATTAACATATTATGCATATTATGGATAAGCTAAATAATGAATAAAATAAATAAAAAAAACGACAATACAATTAGAGAGATTCATTAAGATTTTCTGATTTTGAAGATACTTTTGGGAGGATAAGCCCAGTCAATAGGATGAAACTCAAAGAGTTCATGATGTCGAACTATGTACCGCGCACGTCATTTAGATGGGCTCCAGAAAGTCACATAGGAGGAAATAAAGAAATAAAATATGAAAAGAAAATAGAAAGAAATGATAAGGGGATCAGATTCTATTTGTATTTGTACTATATCGGAGATGAATCTTGGCTATTCGCACCCCTCAACTCCCCTAGACTAGACTTTTAGGTTTTTCAACCAACCAATTTACCTTTTGTAATATGTCTGAAGTATTAATATTTTCTTTTACATACTTTATCTTATACATATCAAAAAGAGTATATACATATGCTCTTTACTCATCTTTAACTATTTTATTCTATAAAATAAAAGGAGTACATCCCCAGATATTTAGATGGATAAATATGTATCATGCTTTATACTATATTAATGAATATGCATGGCGACTCATATCAATTAATTTGTAGAATAGATACTCATACAAATTGCTCATGTGCCAGGAACCAGATTTGAACTGGTGACACGAGGATTTTCAGTCCTCTGCTCTACCAGCTGAGCTATCCCGACCATCCCTTACGCACCATCCTCATTTTAATATAGGACTTGGGTCTATGTCAATTAAAAAGACGAAAGGGGAATTGCAAAGTCTTATCCAGGCCTTGTTGGAATTTCTTGGATCTTCAAAAAAAGACTTTGTAAGTTTCAGTACAGTACGAGTAATAAAATGAATTTTTAATTATTCAAATTTAACATTGGGATTCCTTTCTCAAAGATGTTCATTTGTACGTCTTTCATATAGATCACAGGGCTTGTGATAAGAAAAAGATTTTCGCTCAGATACGTTTGTAAAATTAGAATGAACGAGAAAGATAACGAATTTTGAACCGCTAACGAAATGAGAAGGTAGGATAAATAATTAGGGAATCAAATGGGCCTTTTTGGGGATAGAGGGACTTGAACCCTCACGATTTTTAAAGTCGACGGATTTTCCTCTTACTATAAATTTCATTGTTGTCGATATTGACATGTAAAATGGGACTCTATCTTTATTCTCGTCCGATTAATCCATTCTTCAAAAGATCTATCAGATTTTGATGGAGTAAATGATTTGATTAATGAATATTTAATTCTTTTTCAACTTAATAATTGATTTACAATAATTCTTTAATTTTTCATGAAAATTAAAAGAAATACGGATTTGGGTTGTCATTAATCATTTGAAGATACTATTTCAGTACGTATACGTATATAGGTTTATTCTTCATCCTTTCTGGAGTGATTCCTTTACTAACGCACCGCAGCCAACTCCATTTGTTAGAACAGCTTCCATTGAGTCTCTGCACCTATCCTTTTTTATTATCGCCTTCTGAACCCTTGTTTGTTTTCAGAAAACCGGATTTGGCTCAGGATTGCCCATTTTTAATTCCAGGGTTTCTCTGAATTTGAAAGTTATCACTTGGTAGGTTTCCATACCAACGCTCAATTCAATTCAATTAAGTCCGTAGCGTCTACCAATTTCGCCATATCCCCCCTTTTGGTTTGTGATTAGGATTTCATTATGATACCTTTTTCCTTTTTATTTCATTTATATTATGATATGATGGAACTGTTGAATTCATTAGATAGCGATTCGCATATTGAAAACTGTTTTCTTATATTTGGATTTCTTGTCTATCTTCTTTCATCTCTCTCGGAAACTCATATTTGATACAATTAGAAAAGATTCTATTATTTCTCTATCCACAAATCAATATATAATCTAGATGGATACATATCACATATATAGTATACTTAATACTATATTATTATATATAAATGTATAGTATTCTTACACCTATATTATAATTCTGCTTAATATATATTTTACATATATTTCCCTATTTATATCGTTTTTAGCGTACAATCTTGAATACTTGAACGGTCGATTCTTTTGTTTTCATCTTAGCTCTTATCTTTGCTAACTAAAAATAACAAATAAGTGAATATAATATTAATAACCATAACGAATCTAATGGCTATAACTAATAATTAATTCCTTTTTTTTTGAATAATTAAATTTAGAATGAAATTATTTCGAATATTATAATGTAAAATCTTAATTAATGTAATTAATATGTATTAATTATATTCTATATATATCGAATACTAGAATAAGATTCTACTTTAATTAGTAAGTTATAGTAATTTAATTACTAGATTCTCTTTAAAATTCTAAATAGATAAGATAGAAAATAAAAATATTTAATGTAATAAAAATGTAATAAAATTAATAGTTTAGTTTATATACTAATTTAATAGTATTAAAATAACTAATAAAATATTTTAATATTAAAGAAATAGACAATAGAATTAGATTAGTAAAAAAAAAAAAAGAATTTTGAGTTTCAAATATCATTTAAATTCAAAAATCAAAAAGAATCTTACTATCTAATTAACTAAATTAAGCTAATTAAGATATTGATTATTGATAATCATGTATTTGCTATGATAAATAGATCAAAATTATATATTGCTATATTAATATAATTAATTAATATATTAATCGGTATATTAATTGTTATGTTCTATAATATTCAAATATCCGATATTTATTTGAAATTCTATTATATAGTTTTTATATTAATAGAAATTATTCTAGATTCATAGTAATTGTGAAGAGTTAAGAGTGAACAGTTAATAGTTAAGATTTAAGATTCCAGTAGTTTACTAAATTCCTATGTGTGTCCAATTTATGTTGTGCGAGCCCGCTTAGCTCAGAGGTTAGAGCATCGCATTTGTAATGCGAGGGTCATCGGTTCGACTCCGATAGCTGGCTTTTTCCATATGTTTGATTTTTTTTTTTGCATAGTTGATAATATGAAATCAAAGAAATTGAAAAGGCTTCTTCCCCCTTTCCCAAAGGGCACTGATCTATTATCTCATAAGAACTTCCAATTATTAAAAAAAATTGGAGGAGTTTGATCTATGTAGACCAAATCAATCAAGAAAAGAACCCTTAAACTTAAAAAAAATTTTCTATTTTCTATTAATTTTATATTAATTTTAATACGATATATTATATAATATATATATAATATATTAAGTTAAGGCCCGGATATTGATATACAATTTATCTAATTATTCTTTCGAATTTTTCTTTGGAATACAATACTTCAATAAATTTTGATTAATTTATTATTTTTAATTTTAATTATATTTTTCATTTTTCTATTTATCATTTAGTTTAGTTTAATTTCATTTAGGTTTATGAAACTTTATAAGGAGTCTTTATGTCGCGTTACAGAGGGCCTCGTTTCAAAAAAATACGTCGTTTGGGGGCTTTACCGGGATTAACTAGTAAAAAACCTAGAGCTGGAAGTGATCTTAGAAATCAATTACGCCCCGGTAAAAAATCTCAATATCGTATTCGTTTAGAAGAAAAACAAAAATTGCGCTTTCATTATGGTCTTACAGAACAACAATTACTTAAATACGTTCGTATAGCCGGAAAAGCAAAAGGGTCAACAGGTCAAGTTTTACTACAATTACTTGAAATGCGGTTGGATAACATCCTTTTTCGATTAGGTATGGCTTCAACTATTCCTCAAGCCCGGCAATTGGTTAATCATAGACATATTTTAGTTAATGGTCGTATAGTAGATATACCAAGTTATCGATGCAAACCCCGAGATATTATTACAGTGAGAGATGAACAAAAATCTAAGTCTCTGGTTCAAAATTATCTTGATTCATCCTCCCGTGAGGAATTGCCAAAACATTTGACTCTTCACCCATTCCAATATAAAGGATCAGTCAATCAAATAATAGATAGTAAATGCGTCGGTTTGAAAATAAATGAATTGCTAGTTGTAGAATATTATTCTCGTCAGACTTAAACACAACTAAAATAAGAAGGATTCGGACAATTTTGCCCTTCCTTTCACCGATATAAAGAGACCCTCAGGAAGGCGTTTTATCCGGGGATTTTTTCCCACTCATGTATCATAGATTGATAGGGAGATCTTCATTCCTTGTCCATTCTTTCCAGTATAATCCATACCACAGAAATTAGGATTAGGAATAGAGAAGCCATATGTATAACTGTTAGAATAATGGTATGCATTGGTATTTGATATATTGCGATCAATAACATTGGTGAATTAGGTTGAAGGGTACGGAAAGAGAGGGATTCGAACCCTCGGTAAACAAAAGCCTACATAGCAGTTCCAATGCTACGCCTTCAACCACTCGGCCATCTCTCCTGCATAATGATTATGGTTCATAAACCGAATGAATAGTGATTCATATTTAGGTTTTTGGATAGGTGCGTACACTCTATTTTAACTATAAAAAGAAAAACGCTGCCAAACCCTTATTCGAGGCTGGCGGGGGATAAAAATAATTTTGTGAGACAAAATATTTAAACCAAAAAATATAAGGTATCTATTCATGTTTACAAAGAAGGCACTCCCGACTTTATTTTTGAATATTTATACCGAATTAAATCCCTGAATTGGAACGACTCCACCGATTGATCCATTTTTTTAGACTATGTTTAATGGCTACCTTTAGATCATGATTATATTTAGTTTAGACTCTTATTCTATTTTCATAAAAATTCTAAAATGACTTTCCAATTTTAGATCTTTCAACAATAACCCCTTACCCCATAGATTTATTCCAAATTCATGAAACGCCCCAGGAATCTTTATATTTGATTGTATAGCGTATATCCGTTATATACACAACACAAAACGGGCGGTTATTCTATTTTCATCCATCATAGAACGATTATTCGATTCTTTTTCCTCTTTGGATCATAATTCAATCAAAACTTTTCGAATTATCCTACAGATTAGGATATAAATTCGTTCATTCTTCAACTTTGATGAAATCAGAATAGTTTCCTATATTCTTATAATACTATATTTAAATGTAAAATTTAATTTACATTTGGATGAAATCCAATCGGCTTCAAATATTTCTTAGTTTTTATTGATTCCTGTCAAAAAGAAACAATTTGAGTCGAAGTTTAATTTTACTGAGTGTGTTTTTATGTTATTTCGTATTGTAAAATTCCGTTGTTTGTGGGATTATTTTCTCACAAAAGGTAATTAAAAGAAATTATAGAATGACTTTCTGCCTATGTCTAGATCTCGAATAAATGGAAATTTTATTGATAAGACCTTTTCAATTGTAGCCAATATCTTATTACGAATAATTCCGACAACTTTGGGCGAGAAAGAGGCATTTGCCTATTACAGAGATGGTGCGATTTGATTATTATATTTTTTATTTATTTATTTTAAAATTTAATTTAGTTATTTATTTTATTTATATATATATATTTTTTTTTTTTACCACTCTTAGTCTTCTTAGGAGGAAGACACATTATTATTCGGGATAGAAAGAAAAAAAATTATTGAAATAAATCTACGCTTGTTGAAGGTGAAGTTTGTAAATAAAACGAGCCCTTCTGTCGTGTATCCCCGATTAATGCAACCTCAAATGCTTCAATTGTCGATTCTAGAGTATTGAGCGAAAGGTTATACCTATGGTATGGGTTAAGTCAAACTCACTCCATTAGTACCAATAGGAGGCATAGAGGAAGAGGCACTACTCCTAGGAATCAACAACACGAAAACTTTGTTATAAATTATCTCTTTTCCTTATCAGGATCGGGACTAAGAAGAATGGTTGGGACAACAAACATCCATCTAGTTTGTGTTTTGGATACCCGTATAACCATCGAAGACTGTTGAAGTGACTTATTCCTGAAAATTAAGATGCGTTTAAGACAAAGAAATTACTGGAGTCACTTTTTTTATCTAGTACCAACATACTAGATGTTAAGGAAAGATCTTTTACAAGAAGGTTGGCTAGAGATTTTTTGTAAAAACACCAGCCCTGCTCAGTTTATAATGAGAATATTTAAATCTTTTTTGATTCCATGTATTATTCTGATTATGTACATAAAGGAGGAGCCGTATGAGATGAAAATCTCATGTACGGTTCTGAAACGGAGATTCTTTAAATCGAATGACGACCGTAACGGATGTCCGCTCAATCCGAAGGAAATTATGCAGAAGCTTTACAGAATTATTATGAAGCTATGCGACTAGAAATTGATCCCTATGATCGAAGTTATATACTCTATAACATAGGCCTTATCCACACACGAAACGGAGAACATACGAAAGCTTTGGAATATTATTTTCGTGCACTAGAGCGAAACCCATTCTTACCACAAGCTTTTAATAATATGGCCGTGATCTGTCATTACGTGCGACTATCTCCACTATAGAAATAAAAAAGGGAATAAAAGAGCAAATCTATTAATAATTACTAGAAAAAATAGGCTTTCTACATATGTATCGTCCAAAACAACGATTTTTATCAGCTGTAGCAAAGAAATAAACTTCATAGAATTTGAGATATGAATATGAAGAAATAGGTATGCCTAAATAATTCTATGGATAAAGGATCTAATTGATAGAGAAAGCGCCGTAAAGATCAATTCGCGAGGTTTTGGGCCGATAATACGGACTGCTTATTTATGTCATGATATGAGATAAAAGTTAGGAATCAACTTATGTAATAGAGTTGATCCCCTAAGGTATTGAGCAGCGGTGTAGCATCAGATCCCAAAGATAGTAAGCCTTTTCCTTCTTATAAAGTCTTTTTCACAGATTCTATAGAAATTCATATATGAAACCGAGATAGTTACCTTTTTAGAAAACTCTAATAATAGTGGAGATGCCTATGCACTTTATGAAGGTGGGAGAAAAGAGAAAACTGATTAAATTAGTAAGTAAAACTCAAGTTTGAAACTTATAACCATAACCTCTTTTTCTTTTGGTTAACTCGAGAGAAAAAAATGGGATAGATCCACGGATCCACGATAAATCTCATTCAATTAGATATGGTAGATTAAAAAAGGGACGCCAAAAGAACTTGACGGCTGAGCCGTATGAGGTCGGAAACTCTCAAGTACGGTTCTAAGGGAAGGAATTTACCCACCTATTCCGACCGGGGAGAACAGGCCATTCGACAAGGAGATTCTGAAATTGCGGAAGCTTGGTTCGATCAAGCTGCCGAATATTGGAAACAAGCTCTAGCGCTTACTCCCGGTAATTATATTGAAGCGCAGAATTGGTTGAAGATCACAAGGCGTTTCGAATAATAATATCTTTTTTTTTTTATTAATTACTATAAATATTATATTATTTATATTTAATTTAATATTTTTTATTTAATTTAAGTTTAGAAT